AATATCAGCAAAAGAACGTTCTCCTGTACTTCCAGACATACTGAACTCCAGATATTCTCGTAGGGAATCGATTCTGTAAAAGATGAATCAGTAAATTCACTGAGATTACATCTTTGTGAGATCGTCAATAAAGTACCAAGGGTATTTTTAGAGTCTACCGAATCAGTATAGCTATCCTTCTTCTGACACAGCAACGCAATTTGAATTAGTATAGAAATGAGGTCTTAGATAATTGCTTTCTTTTTTTTTCTTGCTTGTCGATGTATAACCATGTCCTACTTCTTAAAATCCCTGTACCTGTAATCTCTAAGGGCTTTGATCCTTTATTCGTTTTGGCCTAGAAAATAAACTAAAGATTAGATAAAATGAAAAGCCAAGAGCTTGGTTTCTAATTCTAAATAATTCATTAAGGAAATTCTAATATTATCCCAAGTCAATTGAATCCAAAATCCATAAATTTCATTTTCGTTGCATATGTATAATTGTATAAGAGATTTTGTTGTATTCAATACAAAGGTTTTTTCTTTCTTTAACTAACTACAAAGATGATGGGTTTTTCACTCGATTTTCCATATAATCTCGAAAGAAAAAACCTAAAACCTAGAAAGGAAACGATAATAGAAAGTGCTAATTATAAGTTTTCAAACTCGAGTTATCTTTTCAAATCGAGTGAAAATAAATCTTTTTTTTTACTTATTTCGTTCTCCGTGTCGGATACCTCTTTTTGGCCTCATTCGATAGATTAAATGAAGAAAATTGCTCTACTATTTAATCTAATGAGTTCAAATTCAAATTTAAGTAAATTCAATTTTAATAAAGTAGAAGGGGGCATATTTTAGGTTCTAAGGTCACTTAAAAAAACAAAAGAATCAAACAACTTATTTTCAAAATTTTACCTATTTATTAAAATAAAAAAAAAAATTATATGTTTTGACTGAAGTTAGATAATAGAGTTATTTTTTTTTTTTTTTTATTATTATTTTTTTTATGATTAATTTCTTAAAGAGTTTTTGAATGAATTGAATCAGTTATGTGAATTCGGTATCCTGAGACGGTGCAGATGCCAAAGACGATCAATTTAGTTCTTTTTCTCTTTCTCTATTTTTGTTCATACCACCTATAATGATTGATAATTCACAAATTTTCAATTGAATTTTTTGATTCTTGGAACTAGTATTTTTATCTATCTCTATCTCTTTAAATTTTTTTTTAATTGAAACTTAGGGAAGTACTTTAGAAACATATGTATAAAAAAACATATTTTATTGAGTCCCTTCATGCCTACTATAACTAGTTATTTCGGTTTTCTACTAGCAGCTTTAACTATAACCTCAGTTCTATTTATTGGTCTAAGCAAAATACGACTTATTTGAAATTAATTGAATGAAGATTTTTTTTATAAACACAGATTTCTATGGTATTTCATATGTTCAATAGTTCCTTACCGTGTTAATTACCCAATTTTGCTGATCGGCAATACAGATTAAGAGCTAGGAATAGATAGTACCTCTCTTTTCTCCCTTTCAAAAATGAAAACAAAAGAAAATTGAAATGATTGAAGTTTCTTTATTTGGAATCGTCTTAGGTTTAATTCCTATTACTTTGGCTGGATTATTCGTAACTGCTTATTTACAATACAGACGTGGTGATCAGTTGGACTTTTGATTAATTAACATCTCTTTTTTTTGACTGACCTCCTTCTTGCTTTCATATGCGGGAGGTCTAATTCAGATTGCTGCTCAATTATTTGCGAACAGTGAAATTTTGATACAATCTAATAAACAAGAGGAAAATCACATCACGCTCTGTAGGATTTGAACCTACGACATTGGGTTTTGGAGACCCACGTTCTACCGAACTGAACTAAGAGCGCTTTTCTTGTTTTTTCTAAAAAACGAAAAGGACAGAAAGAGGACATTCTTTAACCCGAATCTATTTTGTACGTATATACTATATCATAGTATATTATAAATTTCATAATTTTATGGATGTCCGATTTTATAAAAAAAAAATATATATCGAAACGAGATCCCTCGTTACTGCTCAGAAGAGCAGTAATAGGTAGGGATGACAGGATTTGAACCCGTGACATTTTGTACCCAAAACAAACGCGCTACCAAGCTGCGCTACATCCCTTTCAATTGGTTTACAGTGTCATTGTAGAGAATTCCTGTCTTGTTTTCCACATCCTTCTTTATTTTTTATGATATCAGATAACAAACATATATATATAATAACAAAATTTACTTTTTTTACGAGAATTCTCTCAATTTCAATTTTACAGAATTTCAATTTTACAGAAATAGGCCTTTCCTTTTTAAAATGGAATCTATAAGATCGTTCTAGTAGACAATATTTCAATTCTAATTTTCCAAACGGGGGGTTACGTATACAAATACAAGAACTTCTTAACTACATGTACATCTGTAGTTATATATATTACTATATATAATGTAATACAATAAAGAAGGAGGATTTCAAATGCGAGATCTAAAAACATATCTTTCCGTAGCACCGGTACTAAGTACTCTATGGTTCGGTTCGTTAGCAGGTTTATTAATAGAGATTAATCGTTTATTTCCAGATGCATTAACATTTCCCTTTTTTTCATTCTAGTTATTAACATAAGAAAGGGTGAAAAAATTTAGAGATACGATCAACAATCGGGGATTAATTACCCCCCTTTTTTCTAATTTATTCTAAAAAAAAAATTAGAAAAAAAGGGGGGCGAAAGGTCATAAAAACGAGGGTTCAGGATCCAATTAAATTAGTAATAGAACGAAAAAAGGTGTTGCTAGGGAAAGAGTATCCTATGAGATACTTAAAAAAATACTGTACAAAGATTTTAAATATAGTTTTCAAAAAATCATTGTATTGCTTATTATTTTATTTTTATTTAATTACTAATTAATATTCATTGTAACGCAATATTTCAGAAATTTTTTTTAGTTAACAGCTTCTATTCTATTTTTGTGGTTCTTTCTGGATCCTAAATAAAAAATAGAAGGTTGGGGTGACTCATAAATCCAAAGGAGGTTTCATGGCCAAGGGTAAAGATGTTCGAGTAACAATTATTTTGGAATGTACCAGTTGTGTTCGAAATGATATTAAGAAAGAATTAGCGGGAATTTCCAGATATATTACTCAAAAGAATCGGCATAACACCCCTAGTCGATTGGAATTGAGAAAATTCTGTCCCTATTGTTATAAACATACAATTCACGGAGAAATCAAGAAATAGATCAAATTGAGTGCTTGTTATTTTAAGAACAGGAATAATTATAGTATCTATATATTATTACATATATATAAATATTAAATATAAACAACTAAATTAATAGAAAGAAATCTAATCCTATATTCTTAATTCTATATAGAAACTCTTCCTATATAGAAATAGAAATCGTTTTTTTTTATCCGATCAAAATAGGATTTTAGAGATAAGGAATCAAAAAATTATGAATAAATCTAAGCGACCTTTTACTAAATCCAAGCGATCTTTTCGTAGGCGTTTGCCCCCGATCCAGTCGGGGGATCGAATTGATTATCGAAACATGAGTTTAATTAGTCGATTTATTAGTGAACAAGGAAAAATATTATCTAGACGGGTGAATAGAGTGACTTTAAAACAACAACGATTAATTACTATTGCTATAAAACAAGCTCGTATTTTATCTTTGTTACCTTTTCTTACTAATCAGAAACAATTTGAAAGAAGTGAGTCGACCCCTAGAACTACTAGCCTTAGAACCAGAAAAAAATAGACTTATTCTTCAAGTGAATAACAATTCCAATCCGAAGGAATTAAAAAAGAGATTAATATTTTGTTCGAAAAATCTAATCAAGAATCAAAATTTGATTGTTACGTCTGTATCTGTCATAAAAAAAAAAGCAAAGAATCGTCGAAAAGAAAAAGAATAACTCTTTTTTTAGCGACTATATACCCGCGTTTTGTTTTGACGACTTTTTTATAATACTAATTTCTACTCTACCTTCCCCGAGCTCATTCTTCTTAGAGCTCTATTTCCAATATTTTAGGATTTCTTCCAATCCCCTTAGTTTTTGATCTCAGTCGAAATCGTATAAAGACAACTCCTATTTAATAGAGCTATTTGTGCAAGTATTTTCCGATTAAGAAGTAATTGCTTCGTGTACAGATTGTGTATGAATTCGTTATAACTATAGAATACCCCCATTTCGTGAATTACGGCATTTATTCGAGTGATCCATAAACGACGAAAATCTCTTTTTCGTTTACCCCTATCCCGATGAGCCGAAACTAAAGCTCTTATTCTCTGTTGAGTCATAGTTCGTGTAAGTCGTGAATGAGCCCCTCGAAAGCTTGATGCAAATAAACGAAGTTTTGTTCTACGCCTCCGAGCTATATATCCGCGTTTAATTCTAGTCATTGAATAAATCAAACTTTGATGAATAACTAATTATTTTTTTTTTAGTTATTCTTTTCCCCTTTACTAGTCATGAATAACCAAACGAATTATTCCAATGTATAAAAAAAAATTCCAATGGCTTTTGCTACTCTAACCTTCCCCACCACTATTTTTTGCTAGGTATTTTCCTTTGCTTTGAAAGGATAAATTGCCTTGATACTTCATATAAAAAAAGTAGTAAATAGAAATGGATAAATAGTGGATTCCATCGTTTTTATGGTTACTTCTAAAACGGTGAGGTCCTCTCTATACACCGGAGCTCCTTCTTTTAATTAATCAATACTATTGGTAACTTGTACAATTCACATTCTTTGGCTCTACCCCATTAATATTCCAGTAATAGGTCTTTCACAATGAGATCCACTTTATACAGTAACGGTATTTCATTTTTAAAATTTATTTGGTCGTTTACCCTGTTAGTCCGTTCTTTTCTTTCAAGAGTGGAATCTTTTTAATAAAAAATGGAATTTCCCCCGCTTAATGGATAACTATTTGTTATCATTGGGGGTTTTCTAAAAAATGGAGTTGATTGGATTTGCACCAATGTAAACCATAAGTTTCAGACACAATAGAAAGTATGAATGATCTATCTTTTTTAAATAATGAATCGAGTTCCTCCATTCTATTTTATTCACAGGTACTGATCCTTGATATTGCAAAAAGAATTTCCTTTTTGTGTCTCAGTATCTATGATCTAAACGAGTCGCACATACACCCGAGTACATGTTCCTCGTCGCTGAGGGCATCCCCGAAGCGCTGGGGATTTCGTGACATTTCGGATTGGCTGTCTTGTATTTCTAATAAGTTGTTTAATGGTTGGCATACGGAATCATATAAATAATGGGCTGGTTTAGATTGGTTCTAACCGGCTAATTCTGAATTATTTCTCTTCAAGATTCTCTTCAATATATATATATATTTTTTTTATATTGAAGAGAATATGAAACTAAACCTTTAATCTCAAAAGATATAAAATTAGCAATTTAGATTTGCATAAAATCGTTCCTATTTTTTATTGAACCGCTACAAGATCAACAATTCCATGAGCTTGGGCTTCTGTTGCTGACATAAAAACATCCCTTTCCATGTCTTCGGATACAACCCATATAGGTTTGCCCGTTCTTTGTACATAAACCCTTGTGATAGTTTCGCGAAGTTTTAGTAGTTCTTCCGCTTCCAAGATAAATTCTCCCGTTTGTGCCTCATAAAACGAACTAGCGGGCTGATGGATCATTACCCTGATAATATAAATAGAAAAATGGAAAAGGTTCTTCTATTTCGCAGAATGAGGCGAGATAACCAAAAAAACAGAGAAAATTGAATAACCGTACAGGCTTTTTTTTGTGCATTGCATACGGCTCTACAATGGAATTTACGTTTTTGATCTTTCCTTTCGGCGAAAGAAAACAAAATATAGGTTGTATTATACGCAGATCCATAAATGATCCAATTACCATCCTTCTTTTTTGTAGGAGTTAAAAAAATACTATGATGGTTCCGTTGCTTTATACATCATTTTTTTGATTCGTCCATGATTCAGCAATCCCAAAGTGTCTTTTTTTTTTTTTTAATATAAATTTTTTAAATAAGTTTCCGGTGTGAAAACAAAGTTTGTGACGCTGAGATGTGCCCGAATAGGTAAGGTATCATTTGAAATACCCCTTCCTTATCTCATACTACTCTTTCAATATATAATCAAATTTTTTTTTAATCTAAAAAATTTCATATTGAATTCGAAGTGCCATGCTATTATTACTTAACTAATTCATATTTCCGATGGCGAAGGCATAGTATTTTTTTCTCGCAAATAAAAAAACTCATTGGCGCCAAGCGTGAGGGAATGCTATACGTTTGGTAATTTCTCCTCCGACTAGGATAAAGGATGCTATTGAAGCGGCCAATCCCATGCATATTGTCTGTACATCGGGTCGCACAAATTGCATAGTATCATAAATAGCCATTCCCGATATTACCCACCCACCAGGAGAGTTTATAAACAAATAAAGATCTTTGGTATCCTTTTCTATACTGAGATATATCATAAGACTAATAAGTTGATTCGAGATTTCGGTATCAACCTCTTGGCCTAAAAAAAATAATCTTTCTCGATAAAGTCGGTTGATTAGGATAAAATTTTATTCCTTAGGAGCCGTACAGGCACCTTTTGATGCATACGGTTCAACAAAAATTGTGAAAAAATCAATGTGTCGATTCCAATCCCCTTTTTTCATGGAAGGCTTTTATTTCTAACTTATAATTATAAGGGAAGGGCTTGCTCCCTTTTTAAAAGTAAAAGAAAAAATACGTTTTTGCCCCTTTTATTAGATATTATAATCCTATAATAAAACGATTTATTAAGCCTGTCAGACTAACTTGATTCATTGATATTTTTTTTTCATCGGGATTCAGTTGAAATGGCGATGGTTTTTTCTTGTTCCTGAACGGGCTTCTTCCTTTTTTTATTCCATTTTTTAGGTTTATGCTCTACCCCGAGTAAAAGGAAAAATTTGCCCGATTTTGATTTGCACATATAGGACAAATGAACCAAATACCGCGTCTTTTTTTTGACTACTTCTTCTTTTTTTTCATTCATTTCTTTCACATTCACATGTCTTCTGTCAAATAGTCAACAAATTTTGAATTATATTATTTTAGTTGATCAACAGTTTTAGATCACCCTGTTTCAATTTTTTGTATTTTTTATATAGAATTTTTTATCATAATTTTGCATATCATATAAAGTAGTAATTATAAAAATATTATATTTATAAAAATATTATATATTAATTATCAATTGGGTTTTTGCTAAACGGAGCCTGGATACTTCATTTTATTAGTCCGATCACGTAAACCATAAAAAAAAATTTGATAATCTAATATCAATCTAAATACTCCCTGCATTTAATTCCACTTTATTTTTTGCGCTTCGCTTTACAAATTTTTGATAATTCAATCAATCTTTTTGGGCGAAACAGAGGATATCTCGATCGAGGGAGAAAATGGGTAAATCCCATATAGCCCAATATATCTGACAAGTCGCACTATATGTCAACCCAAGATGTATCTCCTTCTCCAGGACTTCTAAAAGGTACTTTTGGAACGCCAATAGGCATGAAATGAAAAAAAGAGAGAATGAAGTTCTCTATTTCACTTTGATGTGGAAACGTAAGACTGGGGTTTCATTTTTTAATAATATTATCCTTTTTTCCTACTTTATTAATATTAATCATATTTCAAAAAATCATATTTAATACATAAGTTGAATAAGCTAAAATAAAATATAAAATAAAAGTAAAGTAAGAGAGAATGAATAAAAATAAAGTAAATTTTTTACCAAGGGCTTCTGAATGATGAACAATAGCTATCTTGGTTCATATAAAATAGGATTCACCCCCATTGCGTATTGATACTTATCGGATATAGAATAGATCCGCTTCCCTTTTTTCCTATGAATAGAATTGTTCCATTATTACTAACAGAATAGAACAAATATTAATCCTTTCTCCGAAATAATTACCTAAAAAGGGGGGGTCCGTAACATAGTTTTTTCCAATGCAATAAAGTTACATAGTGTCTATTTTTCGTTGATAAAGGGGTATTTCCATGGGTTTGCCTTGGTATCGTGTTCATACTGTTGTATTGAATGATCCCGGTCGTTTGCTTTCTGTTCATATAATGCATACTGCTCTGGTTGCTGGTTGGGCCGGTTCGATGGCTCTATATGAATTAGCGGTTTTTGATCCCTCCGACCCCGTTCTTGATCCAATGTGGAGACAAGGTATGTTCGTTATACCTTTCATGACTCGTTTAGGAATAACCAATTCATGGGGCGGTTGGAATATTACAGGAGGGACTATAACGAATCCGGGTCTTTGGAGTTACGAAGGGGTAGCCGCAGCACATATCGTGTTTTCTGGCTTATGCTTCTTGGCAGCTATTTGGCATTGGGTATATTGGGATCTAGAAATTTTTTGTGATGAACGTACAGGAAAACCTTCTTTGGATTTACCCAAGATTTTTGGAATTCATTTATTTCTTTCAGGAGTGGCTTGCTTTGGTTTTGGCGCATTTCATGTAACAGGATTATATGGTCCTGGAATATGGGTATCCGACCCTTATGGACTAACCGGAAAGGTCCAACCCGTAAATCCGGCGTGGGGCGTGGAGGGTTTTGACCCTTTTGTTCCGGGAGGAATAGCCTCTCATCATATTGCAGCAGGGACGTTGGGTATATTAGCGGGCTTATTCCATCTTAGTGTTCGTCCGCCTCAACGTCTATACAAAGGATTACGTATGGGAAATATTGAAACCGTTCTTTCCAGTAGTATTGCTGCTGTCTTTTTTGCAGCTTTTGTTGTTGCTGGAACTATGTGGTATGGTTCTGCAACTACTCCCATCGAATTATTTGGTCCTACTCGTTATCAATGGGATCAGGGATACTTTCAACAAGAAATATATCGAAGAGTTAGTGCTGGCCTAGCTGAAAATCAAAGTGTATCAGAAGCTTGGTCTAAAATTCCTGAAAAATTAGCTTTTTATGATTATATTGGTAATAATCCAGCAAAAGGGGGTTTATTCCGAGCGGGTTCAATGGATAATGGGGATGGAATAGCTGTTGGATGGTTAGGACACCCCGTTTTTAGAAATAAAGAAGGGCGTGAACTTTTTGTACGCCGTATGCCCACTTTTTTTGAAACATTTCCGGTTGTTTTGGTAGACGGAGACGGAATTGTTAGAGCCGACGTCCCATTTAGAAGGGCAGAATCTAAATATAGTGTCGAACAAGTAGGTGTAACTGTTGAGTTTTATGGTGGTGAACTCAATGGAGTGAGTTATAGTGATCCCGCAACTGTGAAAAAATATGCTAGACGGGCTCAATTGGGTGAGATTTTTGAATTAGATCGTGCTACTTTGAAATCCGATGGTGTTTTTCGTAGCAGTCCAAGAGGTTGGTTTACTTTTGGGCATGCTTCATTTGCTCTACTTTTCTTCTTTGGACACATTTGGCATGGTTCTCGAACTCTCTTCAGAGATGTTTTTGCTGGTATTGATCCAGATTTGGATGCTCAAGTGGAATTTGGGGCATTCCAAAAACTTGGAGATCCAACTACAAAAAGACAAGCAATCTGATGCAATATTGCTTTTTTCTTCTAGTTTCTGTTTGCGATTTTATTTAATAGGTAGGGTACTGTAGGAATCTTGATTTAAATCGCTGCCGTTTCTTTGACTCTTGTTTTTTTTTATCCGGAGGTTTACTCCTAAGTAAACATAAACAAAACAGGTATGAAAGCTATAATTGTAAACCACGATCAAATTTATGGAAGCTTTGGTTTATACATTTCTCTTAGTATCGACTTTAGGGATAATTTTTTTCGCTATTTTTTTTCGGGAACCACCTACAATTTCAACTAAAAAATGAAATAATTTTTCATTATCTTCATTGACGTAATCAGCCTCCAAATATTTGGAGGCTGATTACGTCAACTAGTCCCCGTGTTCCTCGAATGGATCTCTTAGTTGTTGAGAGGGTTGCCCAAAGGCAGTATATAGAGCATACCCAGTAAAACTTACAAGTAACCCAGATATAAAGATGGCGACTAGGGTTGCTGTTTCCATTATTATAGAATTAAAAGACCACAATGGATCTATGCTAAGATCGTTTATTTACAACGGAATGGTATACAAAGTCAACAGATCGTAATGAATACAAAATAAGATTTATGCCTACACAAACTGTTGAGGATAGTTCTAGATCTGGTCCAAGAAGCACTACTGTAGGGAAGTTATTGAAACCATTGAATTCCGAATATGGTAAAGTAGCTCCCGGCTGGGGAACGACCCCTTTGATGGGTGTTGCCATGGCTCTATTTGCGGTATTCCTATCTATTATTTTGGAGATTTATAATTCTTCTGTTCTACTGGATGGAATTTCAGTGAATTAGACTCAGAAGAATCTTTAAGTCCTAGCTTTTAGTTCGATACAAAAAAGTAAAGTATGTAGGTCTAAAAATTTTAGCCTATTCTCTTTTGGTAGTTCGACCGCGAAATTTTTTTCTGCATTGTATATTTCCGGAATATGAGTGTGTGACTTGTTATAATTGACCCTATGGATAGTACAGCGAATGGGGTCTGTCATCTTTATCAAGATGGTTTTGCTTCGTCGGATATTCATTCGAGTATCTGAAACACGAAATAGATCAAATAGATCACAAAGTATTCGAACTATGATTCATACTTAATACTCAGACCTCGTAGCCGGACTTCTTTCCGTTCTATCTTCTTTAATAAATCAAAATATTTTTCTGCTTTTAAACTATTATTTGGATCAAAGGGCAAATGCTTCTTTGTATTTTATGTTTTTAGTCATTATAGCTATTTTTTTGATTGAATAAGTGATGATCCAATGGTTCTCACTCAGTGAACTTTGGACTTTGAAGGTTTCATTGAATGGTCGTGGTTCTCGTATGAATCTGAGGTTTCAATTGATTAGTTAAGTAGGGTCTTAACAAGAGAATTCCTATCAATAATAAAGAAAACAAAACAAAAAGAAATCCGCATTTCCATTCTATACAAATAGCAAATAAAAAAGACAATAAAGATAGGTAATCTAGAAGATTCAAGAGGCCTGTACCGATCAACACAGCATAAAGACGTATGAGCTGACTTGATTTTTTGGCATTTAACCACAAAGAAGAGCTTTCGCATTTTGACTCTTTCATATCATTAAATAATATTGAATGAGAAAGAAGTTTAAAACTTTATATTCCATATCCGTTTCAATCAGTATTTGAGTCTGTTTTTTGTTTGAGCTGTACGAGATGAAATTCTCATATACAGTTCTTGGAGGGGGAGTAACTTTGGTTTACCTATCTCAATAAAGTTTATGATTGGTTCGAAGAACGTCTTGAGATTCAGGCGATTGCAGATGATATAACTAGTAAATATGTTCCTCCGCATGTCAACATATTTTATTGTCTAGGAGGAATTACCCTTACTTGTTTTTTAGTACAAGTAGCTACGGGATTTGCTATGACTTTTTATTACCGTCCAACTGTTACTGAGGCTTTTGCTTCTGTTCAATATATAATGACTGAAGCTAACTTTGGTTGGTTAATCCGATCAGTTCATCGATGGTCGGCAAGTATGATGGTCCTAATGATGATCCTACACGTATTTCGGGTATACCTCACCGGTGGTTTTAAAAAACCTCGCGAATTAACTTGGGTTACTGGTGTGGTTCTGGGTGTATTGACCGCATCTTTTGGTGTAACAGGTTATTCTTTACCTTGGGATCAAATTGGTTATTGGGCAGTCAAAATTGTAACAGGTGTACCTGACGCTATTCCGGTAATAGGATCGCCTCTTGTAGAATTATTACGCGGAAGTGCTAGTGTTGGACAATCCACTTTGACTCGTTTTTATAGTTTACACACTTTTGTATTACCTCTTCTTACGGCCGTATTTATGTTAATGCATTTCCTAATGATACGTAAGCAAGGTATTTCTGGTCCCTTATAAATAATATAGATTCTAGATATTTGTAATTACTCATTTATCTTATTACTTGGTGAAGGAACGATAGTATTTTATTGCTATAAATATGGATTATTAAAAAAATAAGACATGTATTTGGATATTTCCCTTCAACTCCACAATATTTTATTTTTTTTACAGAAAAAGTTGAAGGGAATTCTATGAAGAGAAAGTGGATTATGGGAGTGTGTGACTTGAACTATTGATCGGGCCGTGCAGAAATATGACTTTATCTGCTACATTGGAATTGACAACCAAATGTGTCTTTGTTCCAACCACTGTGTAAGCCCCAGACAGGGGATAGGCTGGTTCACTTGAAGAGAATCTTTTCTATGATCATACCTGACGATGTCGCGGATGGGTGGGCTCCGTAAAATCCAGTAGATTAAGGGATGGAACATAATCCTGATTAGGCTTTTAGCTATTTTTGACTAAAAAAAAATTAATAGTATGTAAATGCATTCATTTCCTCTGCATCAACTCGATTTATGATACTATCGGAGTAAATACAGGATCTAA